GATATCATTATTGCTGAACCTAATGCCTACATTGCGTTTGCGGGTAAAAGAGTAATTGAACAAACATTGAAAAAGACAGTACCCGACGGTTCACAAGCGGCTGAGTATTTATTCCATAAGGGCTTATTCGACCCAATCGTACCACGTAATCCTTTAAAAGGTGTTCTGAATGAGTTATTTCAGCTACATGGTTTCCTTCCCTTGAATCAAGATTCAAAAAAGATATCGAAAAAATGAAAAGAAAATAGTAAAAAAGAAGAAATTTAAAATCAAATAAATAAAATAGAAATCTTCAAATAACAAATAATAAGAATATAGAGGTTCTTTCTATTTACCGAGAATCCCTGTTTGTTGGATAAGATTGGTTAAAGTCGGGAACTCATAAGAAACCCCTTTCTATCTTTCCTTTCAAAAAAAAAATGTTTTTTGAAAGGAAAGATAGAAAGACGATGAAGATAAGGATGGGAGAAGAAGAATCCAGCGGATTCTCATACATATTCGTGTAGAAAGAGGAATAGGTACACTTCATTTAGTTCTACATTCGTTATTGATTCTTAAATACTTCATATTAAGATTATCTTAATATTCTATCTAATAGATAGACTTATCATAAGATATCTTTATAATTATAATTTATAATTATAATAGGTACAAATATGAAATCGAGGTACCCATTCTATGATAGATTTGAACTTTCCCTCTATTTTTGTTCCTTTAGTGGGCCTAGTCTTTCCGGCAATCGCAATGGCTTCTTTATCTCTTTATGTCCAAAGAAATAAGATTGTCTAAATATGATGGGACCAAATCTCATCAATTTCTTTCAACGCTGGATCATCATACAGATGCTTTTTTAATGTAATATGGTAGGATATACGATATGTGACCTTTCCGAAAACAAATGGAAGAGTTGTTTTGTTATGTATGCCGATGCATAATATACGCATTAATGCATGTATATGCGGTTATAGCTTAATAAATTAAATGATTAAATTCCAAATGATCAGCAAATCTTTTTTGAAAAATATTTGAAATAGAAACTCAATGTATCTAACCAATTATTCCTAATGGTTCCCGTCGGAATGCTGCTAGTTGATGAAAGTTACTTCGGGATCAAGCAATAAAGTCGAGTCAAATCCATTTGGGTTATTCTCTCAATTCCAATCGAATGCAACTGGATCTAGTATAGTATGAACTGGCGATCAGAACTTATATGGATAGAACTTATAACGGGGTCTCGAAAAACAAGTAATTTTTGCTGGGCCTGTATCCTTTTTTTAGGTTCACTAGGATTCTTAGTGGTTGGAACTTCCAGTTATCTTGGTAAAAATCTGATATCCGTATTTCCGTCTCAGCAAATTCCTTTTTTCCCACAAGGGATCGTGATGTCTTTCTATGGGATCGCAGGTCTATTCATTAGTTCTTATTTGTGGTGCACAATTTCATGGAATGTAGGTAGTGGTTATGACCGATTCGATAGAAAAGAAGGGATAATGTCCCTTTTTCGTTGGGGATTTCCTGGAAGAAATCGTCGCATCTTCCTTCGTTTCTTTCTGAAAGATATCCAATCAATCAGAATGGAGGTGAGAGAGGGTCTTTTTCCTCGTCGTGTCCTTTATATGGAAATCAGGGGCCAAGGAGCCATTCCCTTGACCCGTACTGATGAGAATTTGACTCCACGAGAAATTGAACAAAAAGCTGCCGAATTGGCCTATTTCTTGCGCGTACCCATTGAAGTATTTTGAAATGAACTGAAGAATCAATCTCAGCATGAGAGAAGGAACTTAATACATCTCAAAAGCAGGAGGGAGTATATGGAACAATATTAATAAAATCTAATATAACTAATCAAATAAAATAGATTTTAAAATCTATTAAGGAGAATAGAAACTATTTTTACACAAAAACTATTTTTTATACGCATACACATGGCGTCCAGCTTCACTCTTTATACTAGTAAAAGGTCTAATAAGTATAGATTCATCAAATATCCTAACATGTCTTTTGTTTTCGTAAAATAGAATTCCTCTTTTTAGGCCTTTGAATTGATACCCTATCCCGCGCTGCGGTTAGACAGTGAAATCTTTTGAATTCGAAATAGAAATAAAAGAATGAAAGGATCCGGTAGGGTTCGTCTTTAAATCCAAATTCTATTCGTTAGTTCAAATGGGTTTTCGAGTCTTCATGGAAAGGAATAAATGAAGAGGAAATCGGTTACAATTTGCCTAATCGAGATCTCTGGAATATGGAAAGAATATTTACTTCTTTTTTTTTTTCATTCGAAAAGGGCCTTCTTCTATGTTCTATTCTAGATTATTCTAGATCCAAAGAGTCAATTCTTACACAAAAACAAAAATAGGAAAAGATCCATAGGTTCGATACCTTATTCTTGTTAGAGTTATAGGCTCTTGTTATATAACTCGTGCTTCATATAAATTTCAGATAGAATCGACGAATGAAACAGGTTCATTAACAATTCACATCACAGATACAGAATGAAAAAAAAGAAAGCATTGGCTTCCCTCCCATATCTTGTGTCTATACTCTTTTTGCCCTGGTGGGTTTCTCTCTCATTTAAGAAATGTCTAGAAACTTGGGTTATTCATTGGTGGAATACCAGGCAATTCGAAATCCTTTTGAATGATATTCAAGAGAAAAATGTTCTAGAAAAATTTATGGAATTAGAAGAACTATTCCTGTTGGACGAGATGATAAAGGAGTACTCGGAGACACATATGCAAAGCCTTCGTATAGGAATGCACAAGGAAACAATACAATTGGTCCAAAGACACAATGAATCTCATTTCCATATCATTTTGCATTTCTCTACAAATCTAATCTGTTTCGCTATTCTAAGTGGTTATTTTGTTCTGGGTAATGAAGAACTTTTCATTCTAAATTCTTGGATTCAGGAATTTCTCTATAACTTAAGTGATACAATCAAAGCTTTTTTGATTCTTTTAGTTACTGATTTATGGATCGGATTTCACTCGACCCATGGTTGGGAACTAATGATTGGTTCGATCTACAACGATTTTGGATTGGCTCAGAATGACCAGATTATATCTGGTCTTGTTTCCACTTTTCCAGTGATTCTAGATACAATTGTGAAATATTGGATCTTCCATTTTTTAAATCGTGTATCTCCTTCGCTTGTAGTAATTTATCATTCAATGAATGAATGAATAATTCATTAGATCTTTTGATATCAATCAAATCAGAATCTTTCTTCGTGTAGAAAGAAATCATTTTTAATTTTGAATCTTACTTATTCTTTATACTTCTTTCTACCTTTTCAATTCAAGGTATTCATACTATATTCCACCAGTACAATTCTTTCAGTACAATCAATACAATGGCAAACTCGTGGATAGGGAATTCTACTAACTACCTATCAAATTTATTGTAGAAATTCCGGGGATCAATGATTGGACCATGCAAAATAGAAAGACTTTTTCTTGGGTAAAAGAACAGATGACTCGATCCATTTATGTATCGATCATGATATATGTAATAACTCGAGCATCTATTTCAAATGCATATCCCATTTTTGCGCAGCAGGGTTATGAAAATCCACGAGAAGCAACTGGGCGAATTGTATGTGCCAATTGCCATTTAGCTAATAAGCCCGTGGATATTGAAGTTCCGCAAGCTGTACTTCCTGATACTGTATTTGAAGCAGTTGTTCGAATTCCTTATGATATGCAACTGAAACAAGTTCTTGCTAATGGTAAAAAGGGAGCTTTGAATGTAGGAGCTGTTCTTATTTTACCCGAGGGATTCGAATTAGCCCCCCCCGATCGTATTTCTCCCGAAATGAAAGAAAAGATGGGCAATCTTTCTTTTCAGTGTTATCGTCCTAATAAAAGAAATATTCTTGTGATAGGTCCTGTTCCCGGTCAGAAATATAGTGAAATCGTCTTTCCTATTCTTTCCCCCGACCCTGCTACGAAAAAAGACGTTCACTTCTTAAAATATCCCATATATGTAGGTGGGAACAGAGGAAGGGGTCAGATTTATCCTGATGGTAGTAAGAGTAACAATACAGTTTATAATGCTACATCAGCTGGTATAGTAAGCAGAATAGCACGTAAAGAAAAGGGGGGATATGAAATAACCATAGTTGATGCATCAGAAGGACGTCAAGTGGTTGATATTATACCTCCAGGACCAGAACTTCTTGTTTCAGAAGGTGAATCCATCAAGCTTGATCAACCATTAACAAGTAATCCAAATGTAGGAGGTTTTGGTCAGGGAGATGCAGAAATAGTGCTTCAAGATCCATTACGAGTCCAAGGCCTTCTGTTATTCTTGGCATCTGTGATTTTGGCACAAATATTTTTGGTTCTGAAAAAGAAACAGTTTGAAAAGGTTCAGTTGTACGAAATGAATTTCTAGATATAGAGATTCCTTAAAAGAAAGTTGGTAAAAGTGCCAAATTCTTGTTGATTGATAGAATGATATATGATTCAAAAAATTCTATAAGTCTTTTCTTTTCTTTGTTTGTTTTTTTTATACTATTTTTTATTTTGCGGGATGTCTGAAACTCATTACTTGTATACCATTCCTAATGATAGAAAATAAGCATACAAATACAAAGGAATAGAATAAAAGGCAAGGACGGGAAAATGAAAGGAAAAAAGATTTATAGAAAGTATTCTTAGTCTTCCTAATCGTCTATTCGATTCGATACAAGACTACACAAGAAAATCCTTTTCTTGTGTCGTCTTGTATCGAAAGAATCATGATTTTTTTCCTGTTCGCCAAAGATTCTTATTCCTTGTTTTATTTTCCGGGTATAATTGAACAAATAGAACTTCTTCAATTATTCAATTCACTTCAACTTAGAACTTAGGAAAATAATTCAAACAAAAAAAGACTTCTCTTGTTTTGTTTCGGCTGAAAAGCGGATTAGATCTTTACGCATATCCAAATATTTCTTTATTATCTCATTACAGTTTTCTTTGTTTTCTATTTCTTTTCTATATATATATATAGAAATA